AACCGCACTCAAAGGTAGGGCATTTCCCATTGAGATAGGAACTTCTGTACCCGACCCAATGGTATCTCCAATTCTCGCCCCTCTGGGATGTAAAATATATTTCTTCTCACCATCCCGATAGTGTATGAGACAAATGTGTGCATTTCGATTCGGGTCGTATTCTATGGTTACGATTCTCCCAGCTATGTCTTTTTCATTCCGTCGAAAATCGATTTGACGGTATAGACGCTTATGCCCTCCCCCTCTATGCCTTGCGGTAATGATTCCTCTGGCATTCCGCCCTTTCCCACAATGACGCTGTCCAGAGATCAAATTCTTTCGTGGATTGGATTTCACTCGACTGTCTGTGGCCCCATTGCGTGTGCTCGGAGTAGAAGTTTTGTATAAATGGATCGCCGTGTTATTCAGTATTTTGATTGAAGCTCTTTTCTTTCTAGAGAAAGGGGTGGAATAGAATAACCCGGTTGAAGCGTAATGATCATACGTCTGTAATGCATTGTATGTCCCCTAATAGGTCTCATTCTTCGACCCTTTCCCGGGAGCCGATGACTATTCATCGCTATTACCTTAACCCCAAAGAAGAGTTCGACCCAATGCTTAATTTCTGTCCGAGTTGATCCGGATTCGACATTAGAAGTATATTGATTCTTCCCCACCAATAGCCTAACACTTTTTTCGGTAAATACTGCATATTTGATTCCATCCATAAATCCACTTTCTTTCCTATGAGTTCCAGTATTGATAAGAATTCGAGTTCTTACTGTTCATATGTTATAGTATGAATATACCACACCAATTCGTTCTCTATTAAGATTCGAATTCAAATCTACAGAATCGAACGAATCTCATAGAGAACTCTATCGAAATCGAACTCTATCGAAATCGAAGATCGAAAGAATTCTGAAAACAAGAAAAACCCATATATATCTATATAGACACATAATATAAAGTAAGATCGATTTCTCTGATGATGATGATACAGAGCCAGTTCCAATAGACTGAACTTATGAAACGCTCCCATCCCATTGGTGTGCATCCAGTAGGAATTGAACCTACGAATTCGCCAATTATGAGTTGGGCGCTTTAACCATTCAGCCATGGATGCTTGGATCATCATACATCGTGAATCAATCATTGCCAACCATAACCCATAATCATAACTATGCTAACAAAACCGCGGAGAGGCTATGAAGTCCAATTTTGGATCTTCGAATTGAGAGAGATATTGAGAGAAATCAAGCCTTTTGGCTATTTGTATTTGTTAGATTCATGGACCCAATTCGATTTCGTGGGATCTTTTACTTACCTTTTTTTCCACCAAGAACGTTTTCTGAAACTTTTTGACCCCCGAATTTGGAGTCTCCTCCTTTCGGGTTCACCAAGCAACCGATCTTTCACGAGCAAAGTTGTAGTACTGGTTAAGGGTGTAGTACTGATTCTAGTAGCGGTCCTTATATCTCGTATGCACCATCAAACTATGGTCGAAAGAAAAAATCTCTATTTGAGGGGGCTTCTTCCTCTACCTATGAATTCCATTGGACCCAGAAATGATACATTGTTTCGGGCTTCCCATAGGTTGGTTGTTTCGCTCCTGTATCTTCCAAAAGGGAAAAAGATCTCTGAGAGTGGTTTCATGGATCCGAAAGGGAGTCCTTGGGTTCTCCCAATAACTCAAAAGTGTATCATGCCTGAATCTAACTGGGGTTCGCGGTGGTGGAGGAACTGGATCGGAAAAAATAGGGATTCTAGTTGTAAGATATCGAAAGAAACCCTAGCTGGAATTGAGATCTCATTCAAAGAGAAAGATATCCAATATCTGGAGTTTCTTTTTGTATCCTATACGACGGATGATCCGATCGCGCTCGGCAGGGACCACGATTGGGAATGGTTTGATGGCCTTTCTCCGAGGAAGAAGCGAAACAGAATCAACTTGAATTCGGGACAGCGATTCGAAATCTTAGTGAAACACTGGATTTGTTATCTCATGCCTGCTTTTCGTGAAAAAAGACCAATGGAAGGGGAGGGTTTATTCAAACAACAGGGATCCGATTTTTTGAGGAAGGTATCGAGAGAGAATTGGATTTGGTTAGACAATGTGTGGTTGGTAAACAAGGATCGTTTTTTTAGCAAGGTACGGAATGTCTCGTCAAATATTCACTCTGATTCCACAAGATCTAGTTTCGTTCAAGTAACGGATTCTAGCCAATTGAAAGGATTTTCTGATCAATCCAGAGATGCTTTCGATTCCATTAGGAATGAGGATTCGGAATCTCACACATTGATCAATCAAAGAGAGATTCAACAACTCAAAGAAAGATCGATTCTTTTGGATTGGGATCCTTCCTTTCTTCAAACGGAAGGAA